AAAAGAAACCGCTCATACTCATAACTCAAGTCGGATAACTCTCAAATAGTTCAAAGGACAATCTTTAGTGAATTTCCTTTATTGAGTAGTCTTTACTCCCTTTCGTTTATCCCGGTTAAACTATTTCAAATTCTATTTGGATTTTGTAGTTGGATCCCATTATTGAGACTATCGAGAGAATTAACAACTACAAAGGGTGTTTCCTTGTTTTTAAACCCTTTAATTCCTATTTTTAATCATTGGGTTTAGACATTACTTCGGTGTTTCTTAATCTTTTCAAAATGGCAGCAACATACCTTTTTTATTTCTTTCTATCAAAGAATCCTATGGACGGTTGATTCTAGTATGATACACGTTGAATCGAAAAATTGGGATTAATTTCAAGAAGTTTTGCTTTTGAATTGGAAACTTGCTCAAATTCGATCCTTTCTATTTTCCATATATTTACGAAGTTGTTCCAGTTGATTGGCGTTAACCCTAGATCCTTGCCCCTAAGAAATGAATTAATACTTTCGGCTCGAGCTCCATCATGGACTATTTACAACCCCGACAAAAAATGAAGGGTTCAAGTGTAACAGAACAAACAATGTCGAGCCAAGAGCACCTCATTTCTAGACAAATCTAAAATGGTGGGTGTAAAAATCCACAACGGGTCGTATCCTTCAAGTCGCACGTTGCTTTCTACCACATCGTTTCAAACGGAGTTTTACCATAACATTCCTCTAATTTGGAACCGGTATGGAATTGATTCAATTATGGAATCATGAATAGTCATCGGTTCAGCTGTCCATAGACATCGCAATCTGCACTTTTTCTTCTATAATATGATACACGAAACAATATTTTTCTGAAAAAATCTTAGCAAGACAACACTCTTAACATATTTAACAGACTAATAGAATATATAGATAATAGAAAGAAATATATTCTTATTATATATTATATAATAAATATAATATATGTAAATTACATATTCTATATTATATACATATATAAATAATATAAAATAAATGAATAAGTTTTTGAATCTTCAAGTGACTTAATAAGATAAATTAAATGATTTCCTACTTTTTCAAAGATTCCACATAGAGGGAATCATTAAAAATATTAAAAAAAAGATTTCTAAATGAAATTAACTATTTGAATTAAACATCATTATTTAATTCACTTTAATTTGATTGGGTTTGAAGAAAATTGGACAATAAGCATCGCCTTTCTTTATAGAAAAACGAGTCTTTCTTTTTGAATTGACTCGTCACTAATTTCAAATAAAAATTTGAAATAGATCAAAGAAATAAATAAGAAAAAAGAAATCCTTTTTTCATGAGATGTATAAAAAAATAATGTAAGCTAATATTTGAATTTTGATTCTTTTAATCAGATTACGAAAATCAAAATAGAAAAAAATAGGTAAGGTTTCTCCTATCTATCAGATAGACTGCTAGACTGAACTGTTGTCACTGTTTGTTATAGATGTTTTATAAAAATATAGAATATGAACTGTAAAATGCGGGACGTGATAATTTGTTAATGAAATTAGAACAGATACAGATATTAAAAGTAATATAGATTAATAGATTAAATGCTATCCCCCCCCTCCTTTTTATATTATGTATGGGGTTTTATATGGGAATAATGGAGAAACGGATCCGTACTGGGACGGAAGGATTCGAACCTCCGAATAGCGAGACCAAAACCCGCTGCCTTACCGCTTGGCCACGCCCCATTTCAATTTCTAATCGACACTAAGAAACAATAATATTGTTTTTGGTTGTTTGTCAACTCCAGCCAAAAAAAAAAAAAAAATATCTAGATAAATTCCATATCTATAGAATATGGATCTTCTATAGAATAATAGAATAGACCGGTACTCAAATTTTGATATATATATACAGAACTCAACTTAATTTATTGATCATTACATAGAATTCAATTAAGATATTGTATGAAAGTATGGTTTCTTCTATTCTCCTTTGAGAATTGGAGGAGTTTTGGTTGGGTGGATTCAAAGAAAAAGAAGGGTTTTTTGTCTACCTTATTGACTTTCCTTCTTTTTCCTTATCAAAAATGCAACCAAAATGCAATTATCTCCAAGAACAAAATGTCTGTTATGCTTAATATTGTTAGTTTGATCTGTATTTGTATTAATTCGCCCCTTTATTTGAGTAGTTTTTTCTTCGGCAAATTGCCCGAAGCCTATGCTTTTTTGAATCCAATCGTAGATGTTATGCCAGTCATACCTTTGTTTTTTTTTCTCTTAGCTTTTGTTTGGCAGGCTGCTGTAAGTTTTCGATAAGATCCTGAATAATAATATCCTAGAAAAAGCACGATTTCCTCGAGAATAAATTATAACAATTGCTAAAATAAGATAAGTTTTAGAGTATGAACCCTCGATTCACACATTGAAATTCGTGGATAGCCAACATAAATCAGGCTTACCCGCATTTCCTCGTTTTCAAGCCTTTTCCAGCCATCTAGTCAAAGACCCTAACTCTATTAG